CCACTTTCATGAATGAATTACATATGATATTTTTCCTCTTTTCCTGTCCATGATCAAAGATTTAACACTCTTTTTTGCTTTGCCAATCCCGGTCAACTTTCATGAATGATATATGATATTTTTCCTCTTTTCCTGTCCATGATCAAAGATTTAACACTCTTTTTTGCTTTGCCAATCCCGGTCAATTTATGAAAGAATCCTGTCTCAAGACTTCAACCTGACCCAACCCAATCCTAAGTCGCCATGGATCTAGGACCTATTCTTTATTGATCTTAAGTCTTTGTAGAAGCCCTATGACTAATCATTTTTTGGCGGAACAACAAACCTAAGAGATTCTTTCAATTTGTTTCAAAGATAATGTAGGGATAATTCATTATTCCTAAATACATCAATGTTCCTTCTTCTATATTCTTATATTCTAAATTCTAAGATAAGAGTTGAGTGGGTTTAGGGATTTTTTTTCATTGAATTGAAAATTCAATTTGTAATTCTTAATTATTGAATTTCTTTCAGTTATCTTCTGATATTCTTATATTCTAAATTCTAAGATAAGAGTTGAGTGGGTTTAGGGATTTTTTTTCATTGAATTGAAAATTCAATTTGTAATTCTTAATTATTGAATTTCTTTCATTTCTTCATTTACTATAAGATAAGAGATTCTTTACTTTCACTTTCTATTTCTAAGATAGAAGATCAATATGAAATAGAAAAAAGAGAAGTAAGATAAGTCTTTACTTTATAAGCATGAGCTAATTCATAGATCTTTAGGCTTTGATTGCCGAGGAATAGAGACTTTACAAAGAAAAACCGAGGATTGGGATTCCATTGCTGTCATTTCATATGTATATGGTTACAATTATTTACGCTCCCAGTGTGCCTATGATGTAGCACCAGGCGGATTTTTAGCTAGTGTGTATCACCTTACGAAAATACAGTATGGTATAGATAAACCAGAAGAGGTATGCATAAAAGTATTTGCTCCCAGGAGTAATCCTCAAACCCCGTCAGTTTTCTGGATTTGGAGAAGTGCTGATTTTCAGGAACGGGAATCTTATGATATGTTGGGAATTTCTTATGAGAATCATCCTCGCCTTAAACGTATCTTGATGCCTGAAAGTTGGATAGGCTGGCCCTTACGTAAAGATTATATTACGCCCAATTTCTATGAAATTCAAGATGCTCATTGATTGATAAAAAACCACTTTTTTACTTATACGACACGATTCCAGATTTCATTTCAATTTCAATCAATGAGCATCTTGGCATTCCCCTTTTAGATGAAACAGAGTAACTGGACTTTCATTCGTATTGTGGAGGGAGGGGCTAAAATAAAAAAAGAAAAAGAGGCTCTCATTGCTATTCCCCAATTGGGAAGATATCATATAATATACATTTCGTATGAGCAGAAAAAATAGGATGACTCAAAAGAATTCTGCACCATGAACTTTGTACCGCGCGCATCACTTAGTGGGGACCCCAGAAAGTAACTTGAGCAAGAGTGACAAAAAAAATATGAAATTTGAAAGAAAAGACAGAAGAGACGAAATGAAAAAATGCAAAATGATAAGAATCGGAGTTTCTTTGTACTGTGTCTGAAATACATCCTTTCTATTCCTATCCTTCCACTCTTTTATTGAATCCTTTTAGCTAATCTTTTTTAGCTATTAGATTTGAGATATATACGAAAATTTCACATACTTTTGGAATAAGAAAAGTATGAACAGAGAGGAAAAAAATACAAATGAAAAAGAAAGTAAAGAATATCTATCCCGATCCGTCTCAATGAATTAATTTCATTTGTATGAGGTATGAATATCTATCCGATACATTATTCACGTGTCAGGAACCAGATTTGAACTGGTGACACGAGGATTTTCAGTCCTCTGCTCTACCAACTGAGCTATCCCGACCATTTCCCGTGCATCATCCTAGCAGAGTACTTATATCTATGTCAATGAAAAAAAAACTAAAAAATAAAATCTTAACAAATTGGACCTAACCCCTGAATTTCTTAGATCTTCCAAAAGAAGACTTTTTTTGTAAATGTAAGGAAAAATATATGGACTATGAATGATTCAATAACGGAGATTCCTTGAACATATATGTTCATATCGTACTATACAAAACAAATGAGATTGGATTGGAAGAAGATACGAGTATTTCTATTTGGATCCATTTGTGAAAGAACAGAGTGAATGAAATGATAAAGATATTTCATTTTGTTTAAACTGAGCCACTGATGAAAAAAAAAAAAGAAAGAGGATGAGGATAAATAAAGAGCGAGGAAGTAAAATGGGCTTTTTATTGGGGATAGAGGGACTTGAACCCTCACGATTTAAAAATTCGACGGATTTTCCTATTACTATAAATTTCATTGTTGTCGGTATTGACATGTAAAATGGGACTCTCTCTTTATTCTCGTCCGATTAATCTTCAAAAGATCTATCAAACTCTGGAATGAATCATTTTATCACTGAATATTCGAATTCGATTCTTTTTTCAGCTTCAATTGGAATTGATTCACAATAACTCTTCAATTTTTCATAGATTTTTTGATCTCTATGATTCTAATTAATAGAGGGTTTCTATAGGTCCTTATCTCATACTATTACTCTCATACTATTACTCATATTAAGAGTAATATAAATAAGAAAGAAAGAATATAGAAATAGTATTCTATTATTAGATTCTAGAATAATTAGAATGAAGAAATAGATAGATTCTTAATCTAATTCTTAAGATAATTCTTAAGATAATAGAATATATATATATTTCTAGAATCTATATTCTATATAGAATATTTCTATTTTCATATATAGAGATACAGAATAGAATTCAATATAAGATTTGGGTTGTGATTAATCGTTTGCTATGTAAGTATGTATACGTACGTATTAGGCGCATATAAGGTTATCCTTTCTGTCATTTCGATAGAAGGTTTTTAGCTACTAACGTAACGTAGTCAATTTCATTCGTTAGAACAGCTTCCATTGAGTCTCTGCACCTATCCCTTTTTATTCTCATTTTCCATCATTTTTTCTCTCAAAAAAAAAGATTTGGCTCAGGATTGCCCTTTTTTAGTTCCAGGGTTTCTCTGAATTTGGAAGTTACCACTTAGCAGGTTTCCATACCAAGGCTCAATCCAATCAAGTCCGTAGCGTCTACCAATTTCGCCATATCCCCCTTTCCTTTGAGACAAGAATCCAGTTGTAATTCCATCCACCTCTTTCATTTATCTTGGCACTATTGAATTCATTAGGTAATGATTTCTATATTTCTATATCGAAAAAGTGTATGCTGCTATTTTCTTTTTTTGCCCACCCTCTATTCTATCATTTCATCTCTATTGGATGAACCCTATTTGTTTCAATACGAAATGATTCTATCATTGATGTATCCGCAATTCAATACGGATAGATATATCCCACATATATATATATGCCTTTCCTCCTCCTTCATTTTTACAGTAATCTTTGGTATAGTGTAACGGTCGATATTCATCCTTTTTTTTTCATTTCGAATTCTAAATTCTAATTTGATTGATATATTGATATTTTATTTTCATTTTCATATATATATATATATGAATATTATATCGATATCATATATATATATGAATTATATTATATGAATAATATGAATATGGATTATATGAATATGGAATTGAATTTCTATTTAGATATCTAATTTATCTAGATCTAAATAGTTTTCTTTTCTATTTTAGAAATAGAATTTTTCTAAATAGAATAGAAAATATATAACTAATAACTAAGAAATAGAAGAAATTGAAATAATCAATAAATGAAATAATAAGAATAATCACTAGGTAATAACTAAGATCCGATAGTTTCCTGTATTCCTATACACTATTGCTCTTATATCCGCCCGCTTAGCTCAGAGGTTAGAGCATCGCATTTGTAATGCGATGGTCATCGGTTCGATTCCGATAGCCGGCTCTTTTTCTTTATCGATTTTTTTATTTCCATGATTGAAAATCTCTACTCTCGCTTTCTCTAAATGTCGGGTCACCAATCTATTATGTCATGGTAACTTGCAGCTATAGCTATGAATAAAAAAGTTGACTAGAACAATTAGATCTCTACAGAAAAAATTGGAAAACGTAACCTTCGCTTGAATTTCCTAAATTTCCTATATATACAAAAAATCCGAATATTGATAAGATTTATTTGATTCTGTTTTGTAGGACTTTAGTAAATTTCGTTTTGCTTTGCTAATCCTTTAGTTCAGTCTGAATTTATATCTTTTTGTCAAAGAAAAGTGAATCAAAAAGGAGCCTTTATATGTCTCGTTACCGAGGACCTCGTTTCAAAAAAATACGCCGGCTGGGGGCTTTACCGGGACTAACTAGTAAAAGACCCAGATCCAGAAGTGATCTTCAAACCCAATTGCGCTCTGGAAAAAGATCACAATATCGTATTCGTTTAGAAGAGAAACAGAAATTGCGTTTTCATTATGGTCTGACAGAGCAACAATTACTTAAATATGTGCATATTGCTGGAAAAGCCAAAGGGTCAACAGGCCAGGTTTTACTACAACTACTCGAGATGCGTTTGGATAACATCCTTTTTCGATTAGGTATGGCTTCGACCATTCCTGGAGCCAGACAATTAGTTAACCATAGACACATTTTAGTTAATGGTCGTATAGTGGATATACCAAGTTATCGTTGCAAACCCCGAGATATTATTACTACGAAGGATAAAGAAAGATCGAAAGCTCTGATTAAAAATTATCTTGTTTCATCCCCCCACGGGGAATTGCCAAACCATTTGACTATTGACTCCTTACAATATAAAGGATTTGTAAATCAAATAATAGATAGTAAATGGATCGGTCTGAAAATAAATGAGTTGTTGGTCGTAGAATATTATTCCCGTCAGACTTGATTCTAACGAAAATAAAAAAGCAAGGTTCATATCAATCTTGACTCCTTTCGCTGAAGTAAATAGAGTACCCTGTGCCCTGTCTCATTCACGTATCAAAAAAGGATCGGCAATAGGATTCTTTTTCTTTTTTTCAATATCAATACGATATTTCTATTTGTATTTTACCTATCACAGGGATGGATTAGGGCTAGAGAATCTCTATTAAATAAGTAAATGTAAATAAGGGTCTTACCGTTAGAATAATGATATCAATTTTTATTTGATTTGATACATTGTAGTCGGTAACGTTGATGAATGAAAAGAAACGGAGAGAGAGGGATTCGAACCCTCGGTAAATTTCATACATTGTAGTCGGTAACGTTGATGAATGAAAAGGAAACGGAGAGAGAGGGATTCGAACCCTCGGTAAACAAAAGTCTACATAGCAGTTCCAATGCTACGCCTTGAACCACTCGGCCATCTCTCCTACAGAATGTTATTCTTGACCAAAACCCGAATGAATAGCGAGTCCTTCATCTTAATTGTAGTACATGTATAACCGCCCGATGGTTCTATAATAAGAAATTTCTTTTCCAATCTCATATTTATCAACAACAACTTCTTTCATCAGCTAACCCATGGAATTCATGAATCATCCGATGAATCTTTCTATTTCAATTGTATGGTGTGTCACATACACGTTATGCAAACAAAAAGGATGTTTATTTGAATTTGATTTTATCATGGAATGATTATTCCATTCTTTTTTGGATCATAACCAAATCAAAACTTCTCGAGTTATCAAAATCCATAGGAAACTTGGTTATTCAACTTAGATGAAATAGTAATAGTCATTGGTATACTACGAAACTGGAATGAAATCTAATCTGATTCAAATATTTCATTTCATCTTTGTCCAAAAGGGGGACACCGCCTTTTTTCCAATTAGTCTGTTTTTATGTTATTTTGTACTGTACAATTCCTTTTTTTGTGGGATCGTTTTCCCCGAAGGGGGATGAGAAGAATTATAGAATGAATTGCTAATTATGCCTAGATCTCGAATAAATGGAAATTTTATTGATAAGACCTCTTCGATTGTAGCCAATATCTTATTACGAATAATTCCGACAACTTCCGGAGAAAAAAAGGCATTTACCTATTACAGAGATGGTGCGATTTGATTTTTTCTTGTTTTTTTTACCCCTCAGTTTTACGAGAAAAAGAACGTAGTTAGGAATAGAAAAAAAAACAAATTAGTAAAAGAAACCTACGCTTGGTGAAGGTGAAGTTTAGAGATAGATCAATTCCTTCTGTCGTGTATCCTCGATTGATGCAGCCTTAGATGCTTCAATTATAGATTTTAGTATTGAGCGAAAGGTTACATCTATAGGTTCTGTATTGTAGGTCAATACTACTTCATTTAGTACCAATAGGTGGCATCGGGGAAAAAGCACTACACCTAGGAATCAACAACACAAAAACTTTGTTATAAAGAACCCTTTTCCTTATTGGTATCGGGACTAAAAAGAATGGTTAGGAAAACAAAGATCCATCTCATTCGTACTTTTGGTACCCGTATAACCATCAAAGACCGTTGAAGTGACTAATTCCTGGAAATCGTAAGCGTTGAGTACAAAGGAATCTTTGGAGTTACCATTTTTATCTAGCACTAATATGATTGGTGTTAATAAAAAACCTCTTGTGGGAAGGCTGGCTAGAAATTTCTTGTAAAAATACCAGCTCCTGTCAGTTCATAATGAGAATAGTGAAATTTTGATTACATGAATTATTCCTCTTAGTACTATGCACAGAAGGGAGGAGCCGTATGAGATGAAAATCTCACGTACGGTTCTGGAACGGAGATTCTTTTACTAGAATGAACGACCGTAACGGATGTCGGCTCAATCCGAAGGAAATTATGCAGAAGCTTTACAGAATTATTATGAAGCTACGCGACCAGAAATTGATCCCTATGATCGAAGTTATATACTCTATAACATAGGTCTTATACACACAAGCAACGGAGAGCATACAAAAGCTTTGGAATATTATTTCCGGGCACTAGAACGAAATCCATTTTTACCACAAGCTTTTAATAATATGGCCGTGATCTGTCATTACGTGCGACTATCTTCACTATAGAAAGAAAAAAAGATTTAATCGTCTAGTAAATACTAGAAAAAAGATAGGCTTTCTACATAGGAATCGTCCAAAGTAACGATTTTTATCAGCTGTAGCAAGGAAAAAGACTTCGCGAGAACCAAAAAAATCGGAAGAAATAGGTATGGCCTATATACTATACTCTATGGATAAAGAGTCGAATTGATAGAGAAAGCACCGTAAAGATCCATTAGTAAGCTATTATTTGTTAAATACAGTTCAGAACTGCTTACTTATGTCATGATATGAAAAGTGAGAAATCAACTTATGTAATAGAGTCGATCTACTAAAGTATTGAGCAGCGGTGTAGCATCAGATCCCAAAGATAGTAAGTTCTTTTTTCTTAACGGAGGAAAGTCTTTTTCAAATATTCTATAAATATTCTATATAAATAGAAATCTCATATACCATATATGAAATACGAAACCGAGATAGTTACCTTTCAGAAAATTAT